TAATCTTACTCTAGAAAAAGAAAAAAGAAAATTTCAAGCAAAAAAAGACTCTTAATGCTCCGGGCGAAAAGATGAAATCTTGGATTTTTGCGCATATCCCAATCCTTATTGATTATCTCATCACAGTTAAAATTTTCTTTTTTTACTTTTTTTATAAGTTCATTGAAGAAGTTTTATTTGCTCAGTAAGTTATTCCCACCCCTTTTTTTGTTTGTCCACTACTTCTTATGAATCGAAACAAACGAGTTCCGATAGAACTGGAAAATCAAATAAATAGTAATCTTTGACGAACAGGATCAATAATCATTATTATTTCCACACAAGAAAAGGGTGGAAAATCCCTTTTCTTGTGTGGAAGATTAGGAAGACGAGTAATCCCTCCTAGAATCATTTGTTCCTTTCATTTATCCGCGTGTATTCTCCTCCTACTTATGCCTATTATCTATTAGAATTCGATTCTATTAGGTACAAAAAAACTATTGATGCATTACATGGCATTTAAAATCTGCCAATGGGAGGCCTAGCATAGTCACAACACTCCCATTTTGATTGAAAAAAAGAAGGGGGGATCAAGTAGTCTTCTTCGCAATATACATACTATTGCTAGGAATGGGATACAAGCAATTTCCGGCATCTCGCAGAAAAACAGTATAAACAAAGCAAGCAAAACATTTTCCATGATTTTTTTGAATCATACATAATTGCATCGATCACAACAATTCGGCTCTTTTTACCAGCTTGATGAATCCGTGGATCTAGAAATTCATTTCGGACAATTGAACCTTCTCAAACTGTTTCTTTTTTAGAACCAAAAAGATTTGTGCCAGAATAACAGATGCCAAGAAGAACAACAAACCTTGGACACGTAATGGATCTTGAAGTACTATTTCTGCATCTCCCTGACCAAATCCACCCACATTGGGATTACTCGTTAATGGTTGATCAAGCTTGATAGATTCACCCTCTGAAACAAGAAGTTCTGGTCCTGGAGGTATAATATCAACCACTTGGTGTCCATCCGATGCGTCAGCTATGGTTATTTCATACCCCCCTTTTTCTTTACGTACTATTCTGCTTACTATACCTGCTGCTGTAGCATTATAGACTGTATTGTTACTCTTGTTCCCATCGGGATAAATCTGACCTCTTCCCCTGTTCCCACCTACATATATGGGATACTTTAAGAAGTGAACATCTTTCTTAATAGCAGGGTCCGGGGAAAGAATGGGAAAGACGATTTCACTATATTTCTGACCAGGAACAGGACCTACCACAAGAATATTTCTTTTAGTGGGGCGATAACTCTGAAAAGACAGATTGCCTATCTTTTCTTTCATCTCGGGAGAAATACGATCGGGGGGAGCTAATTCGAATCCCTCGGGTAAAATAAGAACAGCCCCCACATTCAAAGCCCCCTTTTTCCCATTAGCAAGAACTTGTTTCAGTTGCATATCATAAGGGATTCTAACAACTGCTTCAAATACAGTATCAGGAAGCACAGCTTGTGGAACCTCAATATCCACGGGCTTATTAGCTAAATGGCAATTGGCGCATACAATACGCCCAGTTGCTTCTCGTGGATTTTCATAACCCTGCTGCGCAAAAATGGGATATGCATTTGAAATAGATGTCCGAGTTATGACATATATCATGATCGATACAGAAATGAATCGAGTCATCTGTTCCTTTACCCAAGAAAAGGTATTTCTATTTTGCATGGTCCAATTATTGATCCCGGAAATTTCTACAATAAATTAGGTAGGTAGCTAGTATAGTTCCCTATCCACGATTCTGCCATTGTACTGGAGGGGGAATCCCTTAGACGGGTAGAAGTATAAAGAGTGAGTCAGATTAAAAAATGGTTTGTTTATGTACGAAGTAACATTCGGATTTGATTGATATCGGCAGATCAAATGAGTTCTTCATTCATTCATTGAATGATAAACCACTACAAGTGAAGGAGATACACGATTTAAATAATGGAAGATCCAATATTTCAAAATTGTATCTAGAATGACTGGAAAAGTGGAAACAAGACCAGATATAATTTGATTGTTATGAGCAAATCCAAAATCTTTGTAGACCGAACCAATCATTAGTTCCCAACCATGGGGCGAGTGGAATCCGATACATAAATCAGTTAATAAAAGAATAGAAAAAGCTTTTATTGTGTCGCTTAAGTTATAGAGGAATTCCTGAACCCAAGAATTAAGAATGACAAGTTCTTCATTACCCAGAATAGAATAACCACTTAGAATAGCAAAACAGATTATATTTGTCGAGAAATGCAAAATTATATGGATATGATCTTCATTGTGCATTTTGACCAATTGTATTGTTTCTTTGTGGATTCCTATACGAAACTTTTGTATCTGTGTCTCCGGGTACTCCTTTATCATTTCGTCCAACAGGAATAGTTGTTCTAATTCTATGAATCTTTCTAGAACGTTCTTCTCTTGAATATCATTCAAAAAAGTTTCGGATTGCCTTGTATTCCACCAATTAGTAACTAAAGGTTCCAGACTTTTATTAAATGAGAGAGAGATCCACCAGGGCAAAAAGACTATAGATGCAAGATATGGGAGGGGAGTCAATGCTTTCTTTTTTGGCACTTTGAATCTGTTCTGTAAATTGTTAATGAAACTGCTTCATTCGCCGACTCTATCTGATCCGATATTTCTATGAAGCATGAGTTCTATAACAAGGTATGGAACCTATGGATCGGATCTATTCCTTCTTTTTTTTTTTTGAATTGTTTAGTCCTTGGATCTAGAAAGAATATAGAAATAGAATAAAGGTCCGTTTCGAATGAAGAAATAATCAAGTTCCCAGATATCTCAATTGGTCAAATTCGAACCAATTGTATCTTCATTTGTTCCTTTCGATGAATGCCCGAAAAACCACTTGAAGTAATGAATATTATTCGGATTTCGAGACGAAAGAACTCCCCCTGGATCAATCAATTATTTCGAAATGTTTCACTGGCTACCCACAGCCCAGGAATAATTGAGGGGATATTTCTGAAGAATATTGATGATGAAATCCGAAATGGGTGGCAAAACAAGAGAGAAATTGAATAGTTATGAGAGATCCAATCGTTTGGTCATCAAGGAGCAAAAGAAAGGATAAAAAAAAAAAGAAACATCGATTGACGAAAGAGAGATAATTTACGAGATACGATCCATCTATATCTAACGTATCAATTCAAAATATTGGTCCTAAAAAGATGAATTCTGTACTGTATTCCGAAATGTTCTGATATGTGTGATGAATACATACTTATTAGATTTGTTACTAGTATGAAAGAATTGAGTTTAGTTCCATATGTAAAAAAAAGAGTTTTTGTTTTGGTGGATAAAAATAGCTTCTTATTATGGTTGTTCCGTATTCGTCCGCCTGCTTTATTCTATGGGCCACAACACAACGGTATTACCAACGGAACGGGGGAAATAGAATCGAACATGTTTTGCTCGAATAAACGTTCCGAAGAAACTTCAGTTATATTAAAAAGGGGATTCCTGAGTTCCTTCCCTCATGCGGAGAAAGCATTCATTCTTCAGTTCATTTCAAAATACTTCAATTGGTACGCGCAAGAAATAGGCCGATTCAGCAGCTTTTTGTTCAATCTCTCGTGGAGTAAAATTCTCATCGGTACGAGTCAAGGGAATGGCTCCCTGGCCTCTGATTTCCATATAAAGGACACGACGAGGATAAAGACCCTCTTTAACTTCCATTCTGATTGACTGGATATCTCTCATAAGGAATCGAAGGAAGATGCGACGATTTATTCCAGGAAATCCCCAACGAAAAATACACACTATTCCTTCTTTTCTATCAAAAAGATCATAACCACTACCTACATTCCACGAAATTGTGCACCACAAATAGGAACTAATGAACAGACCAGCGATCCCATAGAAAGACATCACGATTCCTTGGGGAAAAAAAAGGATTTCCTGAGAGGGAAATACAGATATCAGATTCCTACCAAGATAACTGGAAGTTCCAACCAATAAGAATCCTAGTGAACCTAAAAAAAGGATACAGGCCCAGCAGAAATTACTTGTTTTTCGAGACCCCGTTATAAGTTCTATCCATATACGTTCGGATTGCCAGTTCATACTCGATCCAGTTGCATTCTATTGGAATTGAGAGAATAGAATAAGCCAAATGAATTTGACTTTACTTTTTTTGTTTTGATCCCGAAGTAACTCTCATCAACTAGCACTATTATGATGTAAACCATTAGGAGTAATTCATCAAATTGGTTAGATATAAAATAATAACATCCCCTTCATATGATCCCACTATGTATATCTACATACATATAGATACATTGACTTTCTATTTCAGATATTCGCTGATCTATTTGAAAACAAAAACAGCTATACCCACATATAATATACATGCATTTATCCATATATCATGGATCTGCATGCATAACAATAACAATAACAGCTTTTTTATTTGTGCTCGGAGGGAGTCACATATCGTACCGTACCCTATTCCACTAAAAGATATCTGTATTATGATCCAAGTCCAAGTGTTAAAAAAAATGGATGAGATTTGATCCCATCGGATCTAAACAATCTTGTTTTTTTGAACATGAAGAGATAAAGAAGCCATTGCAATTGCCGGAAATACTAGGCCCACTAAAGGCACAAAAATAGAGGGTAAATTGAAATCTGTCATAGAATAGGTGCCTCGATTTAATATTTGTACTTGTTATAAATTTGTACTTGTTAGAAATATATCTTATGATAAGTATATTTATTATAAGTATATAATAAGTGCAAGGAATGTAGAACTAAATAAGTGTACCTATTCATCTTTCTACACAAAATATATGTATGATATAATCCGCTTTTTTATTCTTGTTCTCCCGTCCTTATCTTATAATAAAGAGTTTCTTACGAGTTCCCTAAGGATTCGTTAGAATCCGATCCAACAGGGATTCATAGTAAAAAAAAGGAGGTTCTCGGGAGATATAGATATAGAAATATGCAACATTTCTATTATAGATTTTCATTATTCTATATATTAATACGTAAGAAGGAAGGGAACATGAAATTCTTTTCATTTTCCCAATTCTATTCCGCGGAAAGAAGAATTCACTCTTTTCTCCTCTTTATTTTATAGAGGGTTCCTGATTTCTAATCATCAATAGGGGTAGGATAAAAAATCTGGAGAAAATAAAAATCAAAAAAGTAATTATCCGAAACTTCTGATTCTGACTATAGAACTTATGTCACCAAAGAAAACCCCATTCTTCTTATTTGGACTTTGATTGCGATGAACTAAAGTTCGCTACAAATAACTGAGCCTAGTACTAGTGCTCTACTTTAATTTTGAGTCAAGGGAAAGAAACCGTGTAGCTGAAATAACTCACTCAGAACACCTTTTAAAGGGTTACGTGGTACAATTGGATCAAATAAGCCCTTATGGAATGAATACTCAGCCGCTTGTGAACCCTCGGGTACTGTCTTATTCAATGTTTGTTCAATTACTCTTTTACCCGCAAATGCAATGTAGGCATTGGGTTCAGCAATAATGATATCTCCCAACATACCAAAACTGGCTGTCACTCCACCGGTTGTAGGAGATGTAAGGATTGATACATAGAATAACTTTTTATTTGATTGATAATCATATAAAGCGGAAGATATTTTAGCCATTTGCATCAAGCTCAAACTTCCCTCTTGCATGCGTGCTCCTCCAGAAGCACACACCATAATAACAGGTAAAGATCTATTAGTAGCATACTCGATCAAACGGGTGATTTTCTCGCCTACTACGGATCCCATACTACCTCCCATGAACTCAAAATCCATAACCCCCATTGCTATGGGAATACCGTTTAGTTGACCTATGCCTGTTTGAACAGCCTCAGTTAAACCTGTCTTTCTTTGATACGAATCGATACGATCTCTATAAGGCTCCTCTTCCGAGTGAAATTCAATGGGGTCGATAGAGACCATGTCTTCATCCATAGGATCCCAAGTGTCCGGATCAATCGAAAGTTCGATTCTATCTGAACTACTCATTTTCAAATGATATCCACATTGTTCACAAATATTCATTTTTGACTTAAAAAATTTCTTATAATTTAATCCATAACAATTTTCGCATTGAACCCATAAATGTCTGTATTTTTGATTTATATCGAAATCATTCGATCCTTCTCCTATATCACTGTCATTACCGCCAGTTCTTATATTAGAATTCCCACTATCACTACCACTTATACTTTCACCACTACAAATATAACTATAAATGTAACTATCAATACGGATTTCAGAACGAAGATAACTATCAATGCAACTATTAATGTGATTATTCCAACTATATTTAGTATCATACATGTCACAATCATAGTAGCGATTGTCACTCTTAGACCCATTATTCAGATAACTAGAAAAAGAACTTTCTAGTTCACTCAGAAAAGAACTATCATTGTCAATCTCAAAAATCTGATTTTCAATATCAAAATATACGGAATAACTGTTACCATTACTATCCCTAACTAAAAAAGTTTCATCAGAGATGAAACTCCAAATGTCCCTGACACCTAAAAAATGATCAATATTACTGCAACTATAACTGCCACTATCGCTCCAACTAGGAATGTTTTTATCCGTATCATTTAGAATGGGGTCTTCACTTCCACTGGTATTTCCAATAGGACAGCCAAGACTGTCCATTGATTTACTTAGTCCACACCTGTGTTCTAACTCCTCGTTAGACAATATCGAATTGAACCACCATTTTTCCATAGAGCCTTCCTGCCCCCTATTTGAAAATACAATAGATGAATAGTCATTCGATGAATAATCATTTTACTATTTCATTTCCTATCGGAATAAGCATATAGATCCAATTACTAGGATCATTAACTAATAGCGAGTTAGCATTGAAAGAAATGATTCTGGCAATCCGGGGTATCAATTCACTATATATGATGGAACCTTTTCTTCAATTAAAGAGGGGTTTTTCCCATGTCATGTACAAATTCTCATCGAAAAGATAAATATTTGCTCCCTCCTATGAAGAATTCATTTTCGTAGAATCTTGTATAATAGAATATTAAGTGCCTATTGCAACACGGAATGAAAGGGACAATATACAGGATGGGTAGAAGGAGTTGTGACCCTTGGCTTGATCTATGGTCCGAAACTACGGGATATAAAATGATCCACCAATCCTAAGGATCCATAGGATTAATTATGGATCCAACAATAGAAGCATTGAGTTGTTTAGTCTTAGATCTTATCTTGTATTTAGATCTTGTATATATATAAATAGGTAAGGTATGTACTGATATATGCAAGATATATGCAAATAGATAGGATCTTCATTCTTTATTCGGCTCAATCCTTTTAGTAAAAGATTGGGCCGAGTTTAATTGCAATTAGGGGAACGAGCGGGAATTACTGGATTACAAGGTATCCACTGCTTTGAATTCGAATTTGATCTCCTTCCATACCTCACAAGCAGCAGCTA